TCTTTCTTTTTGACCGGAATTAAATAAAATAATAAGAAATAGTTTCGATTTCATACAAATCTAGTCGACTAGTATAAGAATGAAGAGGTCCTAGTCTGATTCCCATCTCATCTCGAAATTGAAGAAAAAAACAAAATAGATAGACCGATTAGTTGATTCCTTACGATTGATTGAATTCGTGTCAAAATATTCGAAAAGGATGGGAGCACTAGATAACATAAATGGATATCTAAAAAATCGATATCTTTCCTCTTTTTGTTTTTTCATACTTTTTTTCGAATTGATTGCCCGGAATTTTTGAAGGATCAAGTAAAGTCAAAATAAAAGTGGCTCGCTATTGATTCGGTTGATGGGGCATAATCATTACGTAGGAGAGATGGCTGAGTGGTTCAAGGCGTAGCATTGGAACTGCTATGTAGGCTTTTGTTTACCGAGGGTTCGAATCCCTCTCTTTCCGTACCCTCAACTAATTTACCAATCTTAATGAACACAATGTATCAAAGAACAAAACATACTCAAATTCAAAAAGGTAGTACTCGAACTCGAACCCGAACCCTCGGTAATTTTGATATCGATTTGCTATTGCTATTCCCTGGATAAGTACTTTATCCTGCGTCCTTTTTTAGTTACTTTTTTTATGGGAAGGAAAGGGGGTAGGAGTAATAAAGTTGTCCAAACCTCTTCTTAGTTGAGTTAGGTTTAAGTTTGCCGAGAATAATATTCTACGACTAGCAATTCATTTATTTTCAAACCAATCGATTTACTCTCGATTATTTGATTGACTAATCCTTTATATTGGAATGGGTGAAGAGTCAAATGTTTTGGAACTTCCTCATGAGGAGATGAATTAAGATAACTTTGAATCATATCTCTAGATTTTTGAGCATGGCTCGCCGTAATAATATCGTGTGGTTTGCAGCGATAACTTGGTATATCTACTATACGGTCATTAACTAAAATATGTCTATGGTTAACTAATTGGCGGGCTTGGGGAATAGTCGAAGCCATACCCAATCGGAAAAGGATGTTATCCAAACGCATCTCAAGTAATTGTAGTAAAACCCGACCTGTTGACCCCTTGGCTTTTCCGGCTATACAAACATATTTTAGTAATTGTCGTTCTGTAAGACCATAATGAAAACGCAATTTTTGTTTTTCTTCTAAACGAATACGATATTGAGATTTTTTCCCAGAGCGCGATTGGTTTCTAAAATCGCTTCCGGCTCTAGGCCCTTTACTAGTTAGACCTGGTAAAGCCCCAAGACGACGTATTTTTTTGAAACGAGGCCCCCTATAACGCGACATGAAGACTCCTTTTTTGTTTGGACATAAACAAACTGAACTAAATAAATTGATAAATTAAGCGAGGCGAAATACAATAATAATAATACAATGAAGTATTGTCCTAAAAAGAATTAAGAAATGGATTGAATTGGAGTAATAGAATTACCATTTTTGATTTATGTATAGAAATGTATAGAAATCATTTTTTTTCTATATTAATTTATATATCATATCAATAGAAATTTATTAGTAAAAAAAAAATAATAATCCTCTTTTTGTTCTGCCGAAACCGAATTCTTACTGTTTTTTTGCTAATTGAAATGGGGCATATAATAGGTCGGCAACCCTTGGAAAAAAGGGAAAAAGCCATTTCAATGTTCTTTGATTTCAAAAATACACTCTCAATCATGTGAAAATCAAAACAAATAGACAAAAGCCGGCTATCGGAATCGAACCGATGACCATCGCATTACAAATGCGATGCTCTAACCTCTGAGCTAAGCGGGCTCAAATAGAGCAAAAATTGTGTATACATCGTAAATGAATAGGATCTTTTTTTTTCGATTAATATGAATTATTCAGTATTAGCTATTCATAATAGCAATAGCTATAGATTTCGATTTTTTGATATTGATCAATATTCTAGAAAATAATAATTAGTAATTAGATTATTTATTCTAAATTCGAATTATTATATTAATAAATTTTAGTGATATAAAATGGATATCCATTTTCTGTTTCTCAACACTTAACGTAAACTTCTTTCAATAAGGTATTTGAAAATGTTAATGTATTAGAATTCCTAGAATTCTAAAGAATTCAAAATGCTAACTAATTCAAATATTTCTAATAACAAATTTCAAAATTACTGAAATAATTCGTTTCGTTTTAGCTATAATCAATGATTAATATTTTTAATAACTAGATACAAAATGATTGATATTGTATCAAATACCTTTTTTGAGTTATTTTCTCGGAAGTTAAAGACAAAAAAAGAATCGACCGTTCAAGTATTTCAAATGCATCAAAAAAAAATAATGATAATAAGAGAGGCATATATATATTATGACATGTATCAATTTCTATTGAATTGCATAAACAGAAATGATAGAATCATTTTGGGTTGTATCAAATGTGGGTGTCGGCCTTGGGTATCCAATAGACATTAAACAAAATAGGCAATAAATTCAAACAACAAGACCCACTTTTTTAGTTTATAGAGTTTTGGTTTACATATAAATAGAAATCCAATCAAGCGGTATTTAATGAAATTCGTATTGAAAAAAAATACACCGCTTTGATTTCAGCCTAGTATAAAATAGGGGGATATGGCGAAATTGGTAGACGCTACGGACTTAATTGGATTGAGCCTTGGTATGGAAACATACGAAGTGACAACTTTCAAATTCAGAGAAACCCTGGAATTAAAGATGGGGCAATCCTGAGCCAAATCCTGTTTTACGAAAACCAACAGCAGTTCATAAAGCGAGAATACAAAAAGAATAGGATAGGTGCAGAGACTCGATGGGAGATGTTCTAACAAATAGAGTTTACCGCGTTAAGGAATCCTTCTATCGAAACTCAAAAAAGGGGGGGGCCATATACATAGATATATGTACTGAACGCTATACAAACTGGATTAAGATAAGACGCTGCGAGTCTATATTGATGATTATATGCAAAATGAAAGAATTCTTGTGATGTGAATCGATTGTATTAACTGGCAGAAAGAATCGAATCCTCATTGATTACATCATTTATAAATCAATTTACTCCAGGATCTGAGATGAGAAATCTTTTGAAAAAAAAAAAACGGATTAATCGCACGAGAATAAAGATAGAGTCCCATTCTACATGTCAATAGTGACAACAATGAAATTTAAAGTAAGAGGAAAATCCGTCGACTTTAGAAATCGTGAGGGTTCAAGTCCCTCTATCCCCAAAAAAACATTTGACTCGTTAATGCTTTATCCTATTTTTTTTTCGTTTTTTTTGATATTTGATATAAGGATATCATTATTAGTCGTTTTATTTGTTAGTGGTTCCAAATTTTTTTCTTTCACAAAGTTATGTACCCGAGTGTATATTTTTTTGTATTAACCCAAGTTGGGTTTGGTGTTATATAAGGTACACACAAAGTAAGATCAATTCATTTTTGAATTGACATAGAACGAAGTCATATCATAAAATGAGGATGATATATTAAGTAAAATAATAGTCGGGATAGCTCAGCTGGTAGAGCAGAGGACTGAAAATCCTCGTGTCACCAGTTCAAATCTGGTTCCTGGCACATAATTCATTTGGATGAGTATCTATTCACCAAATACATTCATATATCCAACATAATGGATATGGATCGACATCCCCATTTTTGATATTTATGAATCCATATCCATATTCATTAATAGTATCGATTAGCATACATACTTAGCCATCGAAGTATCTGTAACTCTCATGTTATCCTTTGTATTATATTCCATTTCAATTTAAAAATCGCTGACGAAAATTTCTAGATTTTTAGAAAGAGGATAAAAAGTATCCATATTCTCTCATATATAAAATCTGAGAATTATATTCTCGTCTTTTTTCTTTTGTTCCTACTCTACTCTGTCTGTTCTTCTTCAAGATCAAGAAGAACGTTACGACTTGATACATATATGTCTATGCAATACAGAATTGAAAGGTTCAATTAGTTGGTTGAGAGACCCAACCAAGCAAAAGTCTATTCTTAATAAGTTGATGGATAGGAATATCCACGATGAATCTTAGATAGAGTCGAAATGAAATCGTATATTTTTCTTTTTTTTTAGTTTTTTTCCTATTCTATTTCTTCATTCTCTCTTAAGCGAACCTATAGAGTATCTGTAAGATATGTGCGCGGTACAAAGTGCATAATTCGAAATTATTTTCATTTGAATTCAGATTATTGGTTCAGTTCATCACAAATAACAAGAAACAAGTACCCTCCAATTTGAGAATTTCCAATGAGAATGATAGCACAAAAAGAAGGAAAACTAGAATAGGAAAATTGAGCACATTAAAATTACGAATGAGAACTCACTGACTTTGCTTGATTTTGAAGAGAACATACATAGAAATACTCTTTGTCTATCTGGAGTTATCAAAATGAAGATTATTTTCTTGGCATTCAATGAGCATCTTGTATTTCAAAAAAATTCGGGGCAATATAATCCTTACGTAAGGGCCATCCTATCCAACTTTCGGGCATTAAGATACGTTTCAGTCGTGGATGAGTATCATAATGGATTCCTAACATATCATAAGATTCCCGTTCTTGAAAATCCGCACTTTTCCAAACCCAAAAAACAGAGGGAATTCGAGGATTCCCCCGGGGTACAAATACTTTTATGCATATTTCTTCCGGTTGATCTATACTATACTCTATTCTTGTAAGATGATACACACTAGCTAGCAGTCCACCAGGTGCTACATCATAAGCACATTGAGAGCGTAGATAATTGTAACCATATACATATAAAATGACAGCAATGGAATTCCAATCCTCGGGCTTTATTTGTAAAGTTTCTATTCCTTGGTAATCGAATCCCAAAGATCTATGAACTAGCCCGTGTTTGATTAGCCAAGTCGACAACCGACCCTGCATCTTTTCCCGATCTCCCGCATTTTGATTTTATTTGTATTTTTATTTGTATAAGTAGTTCACATTTACGATGAAATTTATGAAGATTCATTTT